AGGAACTGTTTATGATATTTTAAAGAAAGCGGGGGTTTTTACAGAATTTAGTCTTAATCAAATGGAAGTCAATTAATGAATTTAAAAATTTTGAACTATTAAATAAATAAAAAAGAGAGAAGATAAATAAAAAAGAGAGAAGAGGGTGTGGGTGATTCGTAGATAGTTTTGGATCCTTTTTTTCTACTATACTATTTCCCCTCCCCCTCTTTTACTCTATTCAATTCATCCTTTTTTATTATTGTTACCATTACCATAGAATGCGATGTTCTTTAACGATCAAAATCGCCTTTTTTGCTATATCTTTATTGGGATATGGGATATAAGTTTGCTATATCTTTATTGGGATATAAGATAGATAGAAAAAGATGAAGTGAATAAATGAAGGAGTTGGACCGGCGAGACCTATCCAATTTTTACATTACTGCCAATTGGATTGGCAGTTTTTCGTTGGAAATACATCAAATTAACAAAGAAATCGGGATTATTTGCCATTTTGTCCTTAATTTCTTCTTTGTTCTTTTTCGATTTAGAGATATTCTCTAGGGCTAAACCCAAGACAAAGATTTTATTCATTTCTATTTTTTTTTTCTAAGTATTCGATTTATTAGATTAATGTTGACAACAGTGTATCGAACAAATATAATTCGATCGTGTATAAACGCATCTCTTTATCTTCCCTAGGTTTGGTTTTTTACGTCAGTCAAAAGCAAATCAACTCAAAAGGGTGTGGGAATTCTACTAATTTCAAATCAAAAAGATGGGTTTATTAGATTGCTGGTGATACACGAGGTTGTTTTTGTGTGAGAGAAAGAAGAATTCTTTTTGTTATTTTTATTGCGATTGTATCTACACATAGTAAATTGGTTTTTTTTTGGGGGGGTTGCTAACTCAATGGTAGAGTACTCGGCTTTTAAGTGCGTCTAGCATCTTTTACACATTTGTATGAAGGAATGGATTCATTCATATCTTCGGTAGGGTTTGTAAGACCACGACTGATCCTGAACTGCAAGGAATGCATGGAAAAAGCAGCATGTCGTATCAATTGAAAATTCGGAGAATATTTCATTCTTAGTAAGCAAAAAATGAAATAAATTCAGAGTTGGGTCGAGTGAATAAATGGATAGAGTCCTAGGAACCCGATTCATTATAGGGAAAGAAAAAGCAACGAGCTTCTGTTCTTAATTTGAACGGTTCTCCGATCTAATTACACGTTAAAAATCTATTAGTGCCAGGATGGGGAAAGGTTTTTCCATGATTATTCATTTTTTTTTTTTATGAGTCCTAACTATTAGCTATTGCCCGCTTTGGGTTAGACATAAATGTGTAAAAGAAGCAGCATATTGATAAAGATAGTTTTTCCAAAATCAAAAGAGCGATTGGGGTGAAAAATAAAGGATTCCTAACCCATCTTAGTCTCTTATAACGAATCTAAACTAATTAGATTGAAAAAGAAAGAGAGGATAGAGAGTCCGTTGATGAGTCTATTTGTTTCCGAGGTATTTATTATTGTATTACTAGAATACCTTGCTTTGACCGTATCGCACTATGTATCATTTCATAACCAACAAATTCCTAACTTGGATTCAAATCGAATTTCAAATGGAGGAATTCCCGGGATATTTCGAACTAGATAGATCTCGACAACACGACTTCCTATACCCCCTAATTTTTCGGGAGTCTATTTATGCACTTGCTCATGATCATGGTTTAAATAGAAATAGATCTACTTTGTTCGAAAATGAAGTTGATTATGACAAAAAATATAGTTTAATAATTGTGAAACGTTTAATTACTCGAATGTATCAACGGAATCATTTGATTATTTCGGCTAATGGTTCTGTTCAAAATCCATTTTGGGGCCACAATCAGAATTTGTATTCGAAAATTCTATCAGAAGGGTTTGCAGTCATTGTGGAAATTCCATTTTCGCTACGAGTTTTATCTTCCTTTGAAAGGAAAGAGAAAGATATAGCAAAATCTCCTACTTTACGATCAATTCATTCAATATTTCCTTTTTTAGAGGACCAATTTTCACATTTAGATTATTTGTCACATGTACTAATACCCTATCCCATCCATTTGGAAATCGCGGTTCAAACCCTTCGCTACTGGGTGAAGGATGCCTCTTCTTTGCATTTATTACGTATCTTTCTACACGAGTATTGGAATAGTTTTAGTACTCCAAAAAAGCATATTACCCTTTTTTTAAAAGGGAATTCAAGATTCTTCTTGTTCCTCTATAATTCTTATGTATGTGAATACGAATCTATCTTCCTTTTTATCCGCAATCAATCTTCGCATTTCCAGTCAACATCTTCTGGAGTCTTTTTTGAGCGAATCCTTTTCTATGTAAAAATAGACCATCTTGTTGAAGTTTTTGTTGGGACTGATTTTCTGGACATCCGATCCTTCTTCAAGGATCCGAATATGCATTATGTTAGATATCAAGGAAAATCTATTCTAGCTTCAAAGGATACACCTCTTTTGATGAATAAAT